CGCCTTTTTCAAGAAAATATCGAATACCTGGAATATTTAAATAGGTTTGATTATTTATCGGATCATAAAAACCCACTTTCCGAAGATCTCTTCCTTCTCTGCGGGATCGCACATCAATTGCAACGATTCGATAAAGGGCTCATTGGGATAGATGTAGATGAACTATAACCCCCCCTAGAAACGTATACGAAGTTTTCTCCTCGTACGGCTCGAGAAAGCAAAAATTAGACTTAGATCTCTCTATCGAATTTGCATGTTAAATAGATCCATAACATGATCCAATCCACTAGGCTATGGGCTATTTAATACTTTTTCTTTATCGAAAAAAATCATTTGTATTCTCATAACTCAAGTTGGATAACTCTGAAATAGCTAAAAAGAAAAGCCGTAGTTATTTCATTTTTGAGTGGTCTCTAACCCCTTTTTCTTTGTCTCAGTTAGAATAGATTTGGATTCTTCATCCTTTTCTTGATCGAGTTGTCAAGACAGTTGAAAAGGGGTATTTTCTTGTTCCAAAATACTTTATCTTTGCCTTGGATCATTGGGTTTAGACATCACTTCGGTGAATTTTAATCATTTCAAAACGACAGCAACATGCCCCTTTTTATGATTTCTTTCTAGCAAAGAATCATACAAACGGCGGATTCCAGCACGATACACTTTTGATACAAAGAGGTTCACTAATTCGAACAAATTTACTTTTTTTTTTGAAACTTGCTTGAATTGGATCCTTTCGATTTCTAGATCGAAAAGATACTTACGAAGTTGTTCCAACTTATTAATTGGCATTAACCCTAGACCCTTGCCCCTGAGAAACGAATCAAGACTTTCTACCCGAGCTACATCCTATACTGGTAACATTAAACCCCAACAAAAAAAAGGGGGGGTTCTAGTCGAACAGAAGAAAGGGTGTCGAGCCAAGAGCACCTTCATTTCGATTTTCTATAGAATAGAAAGTGGCGGGGGTAAGAACCCACAGATGATCATGTCTGTCAAGTCGCGCGTTGCTTTTTACCACATCGTTTCAAACGAAGTTTTACCATAACATTCCTCTCGTTTGGAGCTGGTATGTAATTGATTCAATTAGGGAATCATGAATAGTCATTTGTTTGATCTTTCATAGGAATCCATATTTTCTTCTTTTAGATGAATCGTATGAATCGGCAGTTTCGAAATAAATCTTAGCAAAAATTCCATTTGAACGTCTTTTTCTTGGAGAATCCAATATTTTGGATTTGATTTTCTTTGTGAATTTAGCAATATTACGAATAAAAAAAGTTCTTTTTATTGAATCTACACCCCATCCGTAAGTAAGGTAATAGTATATATTCAACAATCTAACACTTCTTCGAGTATCGAATACTTCTAAGAAATCCTTCAAATTCAAATAGTTATTTATCAAATAGTTATTTAATTGAAAATGGAAACAATTCCTATCTCATATCACTATTTGAATAAAGTCTTACTAAGGATCGCATTTGATCATCATAAAAAAATCCATCTTTGAATTAAACCTCAGTGATTAAAAAAATAGAGATAGATTGGGACAAAATCGAATTTCTTTTTTGGAATGCATAAAAAAGGTTGATGGAAAGGAAATTGGAGGTTCTTATTTTTTTCATTTCATACTGAAAACGAAAATCCGAAACAAAAAAGAAGGAATCCCCCCCTGTCAAATAGACTGAACAATTTTCATTGGACTCAATTTACACGAATATTATATTCTATGTTGAATATTGCAAATTCACGAATCAAAATTTTTTTTTTCGAAAAACCTTATCACGGAAATCGAATAGACCGATAATAATCCATGAAGCATTTCCTCATTTTTCGCGCAGTTTCTTTGATTTGATTGGGGAGGTTCAATAATTTGGATTAAACGCAAGGGGAATAGCATGCACGAATTCCCCCGTCTCCATTAGTCCAGGGAATTTTCAATTCTGTATTAGAGCCAAATGAAATAGGAGTTGAAATACCTAAAAAAGAGGCTTAAACAAAAACCGTGCTACGTATATACCTGGAGGGTTTGTTAATCCGATTTGTACAGACACAACTATTGAAATTTATATCCTCCGTTGTTGATTAACTCTTATTATAAGGTCCATAATTAATTCGAAATAACTAACTAAGATAAAATAGGAATATCGTCAGGGAATGGATATACGACGAAAGTCGCATTGAACCCCCTTTGAATTGATTTCAAATTCTTATTTGTGTTGTGATCTATCTTATTACCGGGATCCCACTTCGATATAGCTCCGTCTATCTGTATGTATTTTTTTGTTTGACTTTGCCATCCATGTACTTATTTGAACTCAATTTGTGAAAAAGATATGATTCACAGAAAAATAGAATGATTCAAAATCAGAAACACGAATCACAGAATATCCATTCAATATTCTACTCTGAAATCTTAAAAAAAAAAAGACAATCTTTCATTATTTTGATAATGTCTATTTCTATATAGAAATGAAAAAACAAATGTATTTCCTGGGACGGAAGGATTCGAACCTCCGAATAGCGGGACCAAAACCCGTTGCCTTACCACTTGGCCACGCCCCATTTCAATTTCTATTCGATACTACAAAACAATAGTATTGGTATTGGTTATTCGTCAATTCCAGTACAAATATCGACGGAATAGACTCTTCCTAGGATTTTGACACATGGAGATATAGACTGAAACTGAATTTATTGATCATTACATATAATTCAATTAAGATATTGTATGAAAGGATGATTTCTTCAATTCGCAAAAGAAAATAGAATAATTTTTGATTGGGTGAGTTCAAAAAAAAAAAAAAAATTTTGGGTCTACCCTACTTTCGTAATTTTTAACGTATATCAATTATCACTACTATATTATTATATTAAGTCAATCAAAATACAATTATCTCCAAGTGGAATAAAAAAAAAAAAAAATGTTTGTTATGCTTAATATCTTTAGTTTGATCTGTCTGAATTCCGATCTTTATTCGAGTAGTTTTTTCTTAGCCAAATTACCCGAGGCCTACGCTTTTTTGAATCCAATCGTAGATGTTATGCCAGTAATACCCCTTTTCTTTTTGCTCTTAGCCTTTGTTTGGCAAGCTGCTGTAAGTTTTCGATAAAATCTTTAATACTATCCTAGACATGAGTTATTCGCGAAACAAATTCTAACAACGGATAAGATCAGAGGATAAGATCGGATAAGTCTTAGAGTATGAATGAACCCTCGATTTAAACAATTCTTAGATAGTTTTCGAGAAATCGGAATCGCCCCATTTTTTCATTCGGATTTCGTTTATTGAAAGATCCTATTAGAGTCCTCACACTAGGGGGTCGTTTTTTGTAATGAAAGAATCAACTCTTATTACAAATGCTTTTCTGAGAATTTTTAGATTTCATTTTAGTGGTGTAAAAATTTTAGTGGTGTAAAAATAGTATATGTGTTATAAAAATGGAGAATCTATTCTCTTTTTTTTTTCAAAAAAAAAAATGATCTTGGAGATTGTGTAATGCTTACTCTCAAACTCTTTGTTTACACAGTGGTGATATTCTTTGTTTCTCTCTTCATCTTCGGATTCCTATCTAACGATCCAGGACGTAATCCTGGACGTGAAGAATAAGAATGAAAAAGAGTCCTTTTTTTTATTTTACTTGCTTCATTTTTCAATGTTCTTAGGATTTTCGCTATTAAATAGAAATCAAAAAAGTAAATAAAAATGAGAAATTCAAATTTTAAAATATTACTGATAAAAAAAAATAAAAAATCAAAAAAGAATTCAAAAAAAAAAGGGGGGTTCGAAAATTTGAATTTCTAAATAAAATACCAAAGACTCAACGGAAAGAGAGGGATTCGAACCCTCGGTACAGTCGTACAACGGATTAGCAATCCGACGCTTTAGTCCACTCAGCCATCTCTCCAACTTGAAAAGGATAATTACTATGTTACATTCTTCCATTACACAAAAGAGGACCGCTTGAAAAAATACCCTCTGTATCTATTGTATCCATTTTTTTTAGCTTAGCTATGAAAATATTTATTCTTGGGCTAGTTGGACTAAATTGATATATACAACTTTAATATATATAGATAACTTTTATAAGCAATCCTATTTAGATCAAGAAAAAGCTCAAAAAAAGCTTGAAAGATCTATTTCGAATAAAAAAATATTCGTCCGAAAGATCTTTTTTATTTTCTTTTCGCGGCCTGGCCTGGTCACAGTACCTAGCCGGGCCCTTTTTTTTGTTCCCAATGATATAAATTTGCTTTATTTGGAAAACAAAAATGCTTGTTATTGACCCAACAATCCGAATTAAGGACTATTTCCATATCTATATCTATGATATAGAATTGAATCATAGAGAATCAAAGTGTGATTTCTTGTTATTAGAATTCGAAGATTTTTTCTTTTTTTAAGTAATATAGAATATTCTAATATATAATATAAAGTAAATAAAAAAGAAAAAATAGAACTGCGGATTGTTGGGCAATGCAGTTCTATGTGATGATATAAATAGTTTTATCGAGCCGTATCCGGCCAAAATCCTCCATGAAAAGAAAGAACGTGTTATTTATTATTTAGTTATAGTTATTTGAATTGTCAGTCCTTTTTTCCTTTCCTAATCTGATTAGGTCGACTGACAAAACAGGCCAATGCTATAATATTCATCATTATTTTCTGATCCTATCTTGATTACGTCCGATTGTCGTGTTCGACAAAAAGTGTATTTTGATACAATAATCACATTGTAGCGGGTATAGTTTAGTGGTAAAAGTGTGATTCGTTTTCTTAATCCCTTGTATAGTTAAGGGGTCGCTCGGTTTGATTCATAGTCCGAGCAGAAACTTTATTTCTTAAAAGGATTTCATCTTTTATCCCGCAAGGAAGGGCTCGGGTAAAAATATACATTCTCGTGATTTGTATCCAAAGGTCAAGTAGAAATTGCAAATTTGGATTATTAAATTGCGAAACATAATTTTTGTTTGAATTGGATCAAGACTTCCAATTTAATAA